TAGTCAAGGAGAGAACTCCCGAGGAGAGTGATTTGGCTCATAGAAGCGAGGATCTGGAAGAGAGGGTCAACTATGGCAGTGACTGAGGGGGACTTGTTCTGTGATAAACAAATGACTTCAAACAAGAACCTCAGGGCATCCAAAAGAGGTGAACCTGAGAAGAGCAGTAAGAGTAAGCGTTCAAGTACTGGTGCTATGACCAACAAGGTGGAAGATCCTCCCCTGGTTCGAATCACCCTGAATGAAGAGTGGGCGAACAAGATGCAAAACATATCATAAATGTTGAATTCTAAGAAAGAGGGGGGAGGGGGAAAGTAAAGGCCAAAGAACAAAAGACAAATAAGGGCTGCACAAGACGAAAAACCAGAGGTAGCGCTAAGGTGCGAGGGGAATGTAAAAACAACAATAGTTCCACATGAAGGTCCTTATATGGAATGTCAAAAAGATCGGTAAAGTCGAGAAGCAGAGAGAGGCCAAAGATTATATAAGAGCACAAGAGGCAGATTTGATTGGCTTGGTGGAAACCAAAGTGAGGAGTGGAAAGGCAGCCAGAATTACCAGATGCTTGGGAAAGAATTAAAGTAAATCCATTACTGTGGAGAATGAGTAAATAAGTTTGACGAGTGTAAGGGCTAGTAAGACCTACCCGCTTTATTGAGCATTTTCATTCACTGAAGCAACTTGAACAAAATAAAAGTAAAAGAAAGAAATTCATTGACTTCGAAAAGGAGGTCAATTAAATGAGTACTAACTCTCTTCTATTACTTTGTTGTACCGGGTTAACAAGAGCTGACCCTCTTTATTCACTACAGTTCCGGAACAGAACAATCTTGTGTCATAAGAAAAGCTATTATCCAAATCGAATTTTTCTTTCTTTTTTTTTTTTTGATTGGCTTCATCCCGAACGTCCCATTACTGATGGGGAAATCTGTTCGGAAAGAGATATTTATTAAATAATAAAAGCGGCATTATCCCTAAACTTTAAGAACACACAAAGAAATCATGCAACACAACTTATTAACATCATCTGCAGGAACCATCCCTTCTTCAATGTCTATTGATACTAGCTTCTTAAATGTAAAATCACTAGGATCCCCTTTATTTTACCATGTATACTGAGGTCTCAAAGCAGATATTGCTATTAGTCCCAGCTCATTGATAAAGTTCTTCAAATCCCTTGCTCCAGGTTTTGACTGGTTCGAAAGGACCAGGAAGCAGATGTCTATTCAATAGAAGAAGTTGTTCGACCTTTCTTTCATTTAGTTTGAACCACCCGAAACAAAAGGAAAATCAGGCTAGGAGATGACTCGTAATCGATCCGGCTGTTGGACCCTGGACCCACCCGGCCCGTATATTTCATAAGATGTGTTTCATTCGGGAGGATGAACTAGACTTTTTTCATCGCCCCACCCAAGGCAGATCGAACAAAAGATCTTCCCACTAATGCTTTCATTCTCCCGGCTATGATACTGGTAAAGAGCCCTCTTCCTTCTCTCCGACACGGTTGTTGAGACACACTAAGTAGTCATGGGAAAGATAAATGTCATCTGTGTGAAGGATATTGAGATAGCTTCTTCCTTCTCTGTGCGTGGGTTAGCCCTTGATCGGATAATTATTCTTATTTAAAAGTCAAAAAATAGAGTTCTTTTCACTTTAACAACTGTGTTTTTTCTAACAACTCGAAAGGCGATTCCCCCTACTATCTACAACTCCAGACGCGACAAGAGTGCTTATTCCCCAAAAAAAAGATTCATTCCCCTTCTCTTCCCGACGATCGGTAATTCTTTCTAACAGCTCCATCTGCCCATCTGAGAACGACGCCCTTCTTGCAAAAGCTCTTCTTACGCTAACCCTGTTCGTGGGATCTTTTATCCTTTCCTTCTTCCTAGGACAGTAAGAATGGAATTGCCTGAATGATATCAGTCAGAGCGCATTCCCTCACAGCTTCTTTTCTTCTCAAGCACTTGCTATTTCATCTTCTCTTAGATAGGCTATCTTCCGATTCAATGCCATCAAAATGTACTTAGCATGCCTACTTTTCCTTATTAGTTCAAATAGCCCTAGCTAGATTCTCAAGCTCTGATAAACCCGCAACAAGAACAGCCTTTATTTTATGCCGTGCCGAAAGGACTAAGAGCTCTTATTCCGCAGTCTTTAGCACATAGCAGTCGACGCAGTACTGATTCCTGGCGGTTCCGCTAATCTTCCTATAAATTCCATTCCTAAAAAACCCGGCAATCGTAGACTGCTTTGGTTTATCTAGTCTTGATAAATGAAAGGCACCCGCTCTTATTCCAGACAGTAAAAGAAAAAGGCCGTCTTCTCAAAGTCCGTACCTGTACCGAAGAGACCAGACCTTGGGAAGGCATCACCTATGCTAGAAGGCTTAACAGTCCTCCTTATTAGCAGCCCAGATCTGTTTTGTGCTCGGCTTGATGCTATCTCAGATGTCCATTCAAAAAGAGCTATTGGGGGCAGCCCTACTAATTCGTATTCGTCTTTTAAGACAGGAGCTCCTAGGCAAACTCGGAAAAGAAGGAGTGGCTCCCGTCCCTAAACAAAGCACCAGTCAGCTTTTGCCTTCCTTCTAACATAAAATATACGGAGAGAGGAATCGGCATAATAAAGTAGGAAAATTTACTGAAGAAGTGCGGGAAATATTCTTAAAAGAGCTTCTTCGAAATTTCGTTATCTTTTTTAAGATAGAAAGCCGAATCACTAACAAAGGAATTTTCTTTCGGGATGTTGACAACGTCAAAACAAAAAGAGAAGTTTTTAGTGAATCGTCATTTTCTCACGATTGGGTGGGTGTGAAGTGTACTGAGGTTAAGGTACAATACCGAGCTCGAGATGTTAGAAGGTGCAAAATCAATGGGTGCAGGAGCTGCTATTGAATCCGGTCTTAGATGGTTGGAAGACAGAAGCAATAGCATGATAGGAATAGCAGGTTTAATAGAGATGACATCACAATAGGATGAAGACGAGACTTCTTATCCGCTTTCACGTGGAAAAGGGATAATGTAAAAATGCCTTTGAAAGGCAACTAGTGAGAGGGATTACTTGCTAACGTATCCCTAAGGGCATATCGTCTAAGTCCAGGAGTTAGTGCATTGGATTCCTGGGCAACTGCATCTAGTAGAGTTGACTTAACACCAAGCAAATCTCCTTTCTAGTCTAGGACTTATAGCTTTGGAAATTTAATTAGTCCTGCAACTCCCCTAGCTGCACATGAATGCACAGAGAAGGCCCTCGCTCGGGTTCTTTGACATCGACTCGGTTGCTAGGAAGAATGCGGGCTTAGAGCCAATAGAACTAGTGTTCCTTCGTCACCCTCTAGCGTACCGAACTTGTGAAAAGCATGATTTAAGATATGCACGGACAAAAGTAGCTGCTTAGGTTGCATATATAAGAATAGGAATCGAATCCACAGCTATTGATATTGAATCCGCTGTTCTCACCTTAAAAGCTGGGTAAGCCAAGGGGGGACTTTGAACTGTTAAGAGGTGCCTAGCGCTTTCATCAATATGAAAGAGGAAGCTTCTGGGCTGTACCTGTACAACTAGGGATTGGGGGACGTTGAATAGTAAACTAAACGAAGATGACGCTGTCCAATTGGCCGAACGGAAGATCGACATGAGAAGCCGATGTTCTTGGTACAGAATCCCATGCAGATTTCTTAACTGTTTTGTTAGGCATTGGCATGAGCAAGAAAGCAGACAAGAGGAAATCAGAAGAACGGGGATTCGAATCGCCTATTTTTTCCCCTTCTTGTTTGCAAGAAAAAAAAAGTAACTGAACTAAACAGTAAACAGGAGGCATAGTAGCAGAAATAGAAAGATGCCCATCCCATTGTATTTGGATTTGGAAAGAAAGAAGAAGATAGGCTCTTTATTCTTTTATATAATCTTTTCTTAAAGTTAAGTTAATCCGAAAATAGAAAATTGCGTATAGTATATAAGAAAGGTATCCGCTCTGGCTTTTTAGGAAGAACACTGTTTGCAAGATCCGGTCTTAGTGAGAGAGTTGGGATTGAGCTTTCACTAATACTAATAGAATAATTTTTAGTAAAGGGAGGAAAGAGCTAGGTCTCGTATAGAAGAAGGGGTTTTTTCGCTTTTCGACAGGAGATGATACATAAGCGCTCTTGGTCTTCTATCCGTATCCGCTGCTCTTAGCCTTGTTAGAATCCAATGTTAGAAGGAAGAATTCAATAGGCATCCCAATATCCGTTTTCTTAGATAGATAAGAGATCAGCTAAAGTAATGGTCCTCCCCCTCCGTTTGAGGAAGATATCTCAGGTATTCGCCTACGAGGTCTTCACATAATAGGTTGAAAAAATCCTTATTAGGAAGAAGACTTGGACAAATCCCCGGTCTTATAGAAGTAGCTAGCAAGTCTAGGCACCTGATGCATGTGAGGGTAAGGGAAGGAAGTCTCTTTGGCACGTATGAGTAGCTGTCACGAATCGAAGTTTCAAAAGCCAAAAGAGAGATTTTCCGACAAGAAAAAAGTTGGTTGAGACACGGGATGATAGGGCGGGCGGCCGACTTTCGGTACTTTCTGCCAACTCGATTTCAATACTAAGTAAGCTCCTCATCGCATAAGTAAGAAAGTTCAGCTACAGAGGGTAAAGAGAGGGGCGGACGAGAGTTCTAATAATTCTCTTCCTTCCATACAGGTCTGCGAGCGTCCCATCTTTTTCTTACTTGAATGAAGAAAGACAGAACCTCTCTTTTCGGCCACAGCCAGCAGTTCGCTTTCCACTTCCGAATACCAAAGAGCGATTGAGAGAAGAGCAGTACGTAGGACTTAAAAAGAGGGTTCCTTCCTCTCTTCACTCTCCGAATTTCGATCCTCACCTTTCTGGTGCCAAAGGCCTACCCTTCCACTTTACAGGAAGTTCTAAAGGAAGAAGTCGAAAAGGAAAAGAAAGTCACCTTTCCTGCCAACCTCCTGGCTTTATTCTTATACTGATCGAGCTGCACTATTTTCTATTCTAATAGATTCCACTTCGCTTGCTTGCACGACTTCCTCTTTGCTTAAAAAAAAGGGGGCAAGTCAAGTAAGTAAGCAGTGATCTGAACCAAAGCACAAGCTTTGAAATAGAAAGAAAGATAGAAGGAAAGCAAGAAAGAACTATCTGACTTCGCTATCTTTCTATGAGCTCCTAGGAAAGAGATCCTACTCCCAAAGAAAGGAAGCTTAAGAATAGTCATTAAGAGAGGTGACGGTGACCCTCTTTTGCTTTTTCAAGCTATGAATGTAGAGATCAGGTTGAAGAGTGAAAGGGACGAAGTGGTATGAAGTTGCTTGAACCTAGCGCTCGGGAGGTTGTGCTCGACCGAAAGGGTAAGGGCAAGAATACTTGGATGGACGTAGTTCAGGATCGATGTAATTGAGACAACTAAGTAGAGGATGGGAAGATGTGAGACCGGCCAAAGGTGGTTCTATATAGCTCTTACGCTTTTACAACTCGTACTATTTTATTATAAACTTTGTGAAATCGTTCTTTACTCGCTACAAGTATTTCGCTCTAGCTCTCTAGTTCTCTTAGCTATCGTTACATTTTTTGACTCGTGGAAAGTGGAAAGGCAGAAGCGTCGGCTAGTCAGTCACGGACTACTTGACTTCCTTATGATGATTCAATGTTAATGACCTCATTCAATCTTTTTTTTGAGCCTTCGCTATCGTGGGCTAGATGGATAGCTAGTAGTTATGAGCAGCAGTCCCCTGACTATAGATAGGAAAAGATGTAGAGGTGCGTGCCACACTCACGAGGGACTGAGAAGTTGACGAAGTAGCGAGTTAAATGAGAGGCTAGAGTCAAAGGCGAGCCAATGAGCTTCTCAGTTAATGAAGAGCTTCCCTTGATGTGAGCAGAACTATCTATTTGAATTATTAAGAAAGCGGCCCTCCATTCCTGCTTTGAGGAGTAGATTGAAGGGCTTATCGCTTCTCCTACTGCTGCTCCCGGCCCCGTCCCGCAGCCGACCGATCTGCTGCCTTAACTTTAGAAAGATCGTTTTTGTTCAACATTTCTTTTTTTTTTTCTAGAAGTAGGGAAAGTAAGAGAAGAGTGAATGAAGACCCCCACGGAGCGGTAAGGAGATCGATGAGTTTTTAATCTTCCTCTTTATGTATGAAATTACAGACATATAGTGAATGGACGAGCCCCTTCAACTTCGAAGCAGCTTCCTTTGTACTTCCCTTCGTAGGGGAGGTAGGAAAAAGAAAGAGATTAGATAACTATAGAGCAGATTCAGATCCAACCAGCAAGGCATACGGTCTTGGACACTTAACCAAGCTCTTGATGAGCGGTATCCACCTTCACCTTATTCTGCTCTCCTTAGCCTCCGGCTTGGGCGTGGTGAAGCAAGGGGTCAGTGAGATCGACCCCGATCAGTGCAGTTAGATAGTTAGAGTTAGTAGTTTCTTCAACAATTCTAAAAAGAGGAGTTGCTCTTAGAGTTAGGGAGCGAGTGGAATAAACGAGTTCAATACGCTGGATAAGAAGCGTAGTATACGAAGCGATCACTAGAGCGAAGGAGTGTAATAGGCAGAAAGGACTACTAGAGCTATATACTTTGAGAACGAGTGGAATACCTGAAACAAGAGAGGGTAGGTAGAGCACTTTCGCCTTTTAAGCTTTGCTTTCTCGATCCACTACTATCTTACTAAAAAAAAAAAAGAACTTCTGAGTTAAGAGAAAGAAAATAGACACACCCTTACACAGCCTTAATTAATAATAATATAGAGGGCCTTCTTCTTTTTCTTTATTTATTTTATTTTATCATATTTTGCCTTCTATATCTTATATAGACTTTTAGCGTATAATAATTACCAATACGAGGACTATCGACTTCGCTTTCAACTTATAATAGAAGGGTCTCCTCTTCCTTCATTTCGTAAGCTTGCTAGCTTACCGACTGAACCATCATCATCTGCTTGCTTGGTCACTTTCGTGATAAGGCGCTTAAAAGGATTCTGGATTCTATATATTTTGGGAACTAAAAGAGTGGCTGGTTGAAGGGAAGCCAGAAAATCCAGGGAATCGACGTCCCCCAAACCATTAGACTTCCAGAGAAGAGGAGTCCGGTCGCCATTAAAACCCTTCTCGGAAACCGAGGAAATATCCTACCCAATTCCGATACTGGGTAGGATTCACCAGCCGCTAGACATAGCACATAAGCCAACAGTAGTATGAATGGGACAGGAACTATTCGACCTCTTTCAGGAAAGGGCCTGACACACGGGGACACTGGCTGATCCCGCCGACAGGAGCAAAGGAAGGTCTCTTTCGCCTACGAGCATTTGTACGAAGAAAGGAGTCTCGTACAAAGGGTTGGAAAGAAGGCTTTTACCTTATTTCAGGTGGGTTAGTGCGTATCTGTTCGGGCGGAGGCGGACAATGAAAAGACAGAAAGGAACGAATGATGCCAACCAACTCGACAAAGACATTCAGATATGAAAAAGATAAAGAAAGACGTGTTAAGCTTGTGTTTTCCCAGCCGACTCGCACACTACCGTCTTTTTTTCGATTGAAGAGTCGGACTCCCTGACATTGCCTTTGCATCGCAAGGAGGAAGAAGGGTCTATGCCGAAAGATAAAAGGGTGCTGCATGTATAAGTCCAAAAGAGCTATGATGACTCTCGAAATGGAATTGGAAGAGCAAGACGGGCTAGGGCTGGCACATTAACAGGATATTCAATTTGTGATAACGATGGCGGATAAACCAGATAATAATCTTACTTGTCCCCAACGCTAAAGTACCGGGCATTTTCGGGGACTAGCCCGCTTCCACTCTTTTATTTTTTTTTTCGAAAAGACAAGGAGGATTAAGAAGGCCATCATTAAGGAAAACAAGGCAATAGCTTCGGTTAAAGCAAATCCCAAAATAGCATAACCTAATAATTGTTTTGCCAATGAATGATTTCTCGCAACAGAATTAAGGAACTGAAAACATTTCCAATACCGGCAGCAGCTCCCGCTGAAGCAATTGTAGCAGCTCCTGCGCCGATTAATTTTGAACCTTATAATCTTACATAATAATAAAGAAAGTTTAAAGAAAGTTAGCTCTTTATTTGTTTATCTCGCCCTTCTTTCTTTTCTTCGATTTTAGATGGTAAAAAAGAGAATGGAATTTCCGATCTTGTACCCAAAGTGCGGTACACTGAACACCAACCCAAACTCCCTACCCTCATAAAAAAAAGTTACCCCCTTTGTTTGATTAGTCAGTTTTCAAGAGGGGGAAGTTCTTCTGGCAATCTCAGGCATACTACTAATCGATTATTTGGCCTGATCGAAACAACCTAGGAAAGGTTGTCAGCCTACATAACCAACTTCTCATACCAAGGGAAGAAGGTATCAGATCCCTGTAGTTCGAGCCCTTTTTTTTTCCCAGTTCCTGTACGTGGAATGATTTCCAGTGAGTAAAGTAGTCTGGGGGAAAGATAAGCCCTACCCACTATCCTTTCCCCAAAAAAAGGGGTCCAGAAAAGTGTGGCTGATTTGTTCTTTTACCATGTCAGCCACACTCTCATTTAGTCGATCTTGATAGTCCGAATACGAGAAGTGTCTTAATCTAGACACTCTCCAAGTTGATAGGATCCAAATGAAAAAAGGAAATACAATGGTAGGATTTGCCATCTTTCTTATTAAATAATAAAAAACCAATTGATCGGGAAAGGTGTTGTTCATGGTGGTAAGCGAGGGGGGATTGAGTAAAGGGATAATGCCGCTTTTTACTAATATAGTCCCGAGTTGGTAATTAGAGTTAGAAGCTTCACAGCTTCCTCCACTCACCTCCACGGGCGAATATAGTCTACTAGACTCTTTCTTGGCTAGTCTAGTAGACTATATTCTAGGTCATTCGGAAGGGCTCCGTATAGTTTTGGGGTGTAACGTTGTGGTTGTTCCCTCTCCTTTCAGTCGAGTGACTTCGTACCTATCCTTACCGAGAAAAACGAGTTCCAGAGGCATCTTCCATTCATATCGATTTGGGTTTTTCCGCACCATATTTTGATCTGCCTCTTCTTCGATCCGGAATTCCCAGCAAATCCTTGACTCCTCGAATACAATGGAATTTCACACCTGGCGAATCTTTCACTCTACCTCCTCTTATTAAGACCATAGAATGTTCCTGCAAATTATGACCTTCGCCTGGAATGTGAGCAAATATATCATGTCGATTGCTCAACCGTACTTTGGCTATCTTACGTGGAGCTGAATTAGGTTTTTTCGGTGTTCTCGTTGAAACACGCGGGCATACTCCTTGCTTCTGGGGACATTGATCCAAAGCTCGAGTACGGTCCGTGCGCCGTTTTTCTTCTCTACCATGACGAATCAATTGATTTAATGTAGGCATCGCTCTTTCCTTTGTCCTTCCCCCCAATTTTTGCCCTCTCACTAGTGGTTACTCCCGATCCGAAGCACCCCTTTTCCATTCATAGAGAGATCCAATCGTCAAAATCAATAAAAAGGCCATCATGGACCAAGATCCAAACGGATCAATCTTGTTGGGAGGTACTGCCCAAGGAAAGGAAAAGGTTACTTCCGGATCAGGAATAATAAATAAAATGGAAACAAGATAAAATCTTATATCAAAACGACTTCTGGCATCACCGGAAGGATCGAAACCACATTCGTAGGCCGACAATTTTTCTGGATAGGTCGAACTATTGGAAGAAAATAGAAAAGGAAGACCGAGTGGGAGCAAAGAAACTAGCGGACTGATCACTAAATAGATACAAATAGGTGCAAATTCTGACATCACCACAGAAAACTTGGTTCTTTCGCTCCTTGCTGGCGGAGCGGCATACCGGAAGAAATTGGAAGATCGACGACGGAACGAAGAACGCTATTTTACGACAGCAACACAACAAAGAAGAATTTTATGGGGCTTCCCTGTCGAGAATTAAAAGTTTTTCTCTTAGAGAGGCGTTTTCCTCGCTTAGAAAAGCGTTCCTTCTCTCAAGAGATTTCCATAACTCTCGTAACTCTAGGCGATGTTGCATTTCCAATCGCGCTTGGTGCTTTAAGTTTATAAAGCCACGAAAATGATGCGCTTGAGTTCCTTTTAGATCTTGATAAAAAGGGGAATCATGCCTATCGACACATAGACTTTCTAAGACCTGGCATAGAGCAGGGTGATTGAATTCTAAGGGTTCAAGGTGCACCCTCAGTATGGAATCCAGGTCTTGTGGATCAATGAAGAATTGTGGATCCTCCCGACCATAAAAAAGGAGTTGATAGAGGGAGGAAATCTGCTCTCGAGTCGCAAAACACAATTCCGTATTGAGGAAGTCCCGCACCATGACCTCGTACTCCCTGGGTGAGAGTCCCTGGGTTTGTAGGCGCTGTCGTACGAATTCCACCCATTCCGGATCCTTATCCATATAGTGGGATAGTAGCTGCAGTTCAGATGGGAGAATAGCAAATAGGGAATGAAGTAAAATAGCATCAAACAAGTTAGCATAGATCCTATATCCAAAAGTTACCAAGCAATAAAGACATATGAACCATTTCAGAATAGAAAGAGCCCGCTGTAACTTGGGCCTTGTTATATAGTAGAAAAATAGTTTCACTTCTAAATCCAAAGGGAGATAGAACCTAATAAGAATGAGGAAAAGGCATGACCAGAAGAATTGTGTGAAATAAGTGAATTTATCCAGTTGAGGCATTCTTGATTGATTGAGACAAAACGATTCCCTCAATACAGCTTAACTCCGTCAAGCCTGTACGAGTAGTGAAGAAGTATAGAGCACTTTGGTTGGTTGTTGACCAACGGAAAGCATGGGAGAAAGATGCACAAACGAAAAAGGGCTAAAAAAAAGGACGAAGTAATTTCATATATAAAAAGAGCGGTACACTGAACACGAACCCAATATCAAAGAACTAAAGAGGAAGCTAGTCGATCATTCAACAGCAGGAATCTACCCTAGGATCCAACCTGCCAGCTTTCTTCTCTTATGATATTTCGAATAGCGAGAAAGTGAAATAATGGGGAATATAATGGAGCGGACTAATACTCTATTCGACTAGAGGAAGAATCTTTATTAAATAGGATGCCTCCCAAGCGCCGAGGGGCTAACCGTCATATTCTCAATCGGCTTTGCCTCGCTGCATACTTTCGTTTAGTATTCCTTACAGCTATTCTCCAATCACCCGAAAGCAGCGGCGAGGCGGACATTGATTTTGCAGAAAGGCTGGCTGCCTTGCAGGGTCGCTTGCCTAGTTCACCGGTACTAGGCTATGAGAGGCTCAACATCGGGTCCAATGTAAAGCAAGCCTTGCGAATGATGGTGGCTCCATACGGGTAGACGTAGGCCCTGAAACCATAACAAAGACAAGATAATTACAGGGAGGACGTACGTGTTCTCGGGCGAGTGCGGACTCGGTTAGTATACAAGATCATCAATATAGTAATAGGATGCATCTGCTGAAGGCAAGACTCATGTAACAACAAGCTAGACCGAAGCTCAGCCATAGTTGGTTTTGGTCGTTGAAGCTTCGCCGTAGTGACAAAGCTTTCATAGTCCGAAGGCAGGCCAGCAAGAAGGAATGTAAACATATCAGATTGGGACACCGGTGCATTGATAGATGCCAAGGAGTCACAACTGTTCTTGAATGTACGAAGGTAAGCCGCCATAAACTGATTTCCTTTCTTCTCTCTTTCACTATCATGTTCCTCACTAACCCGAAAGGCTTTCTTTAAACCATACTTTGGGGAGGGGATCTTTGAACCTTGTTTGAGCTCCTCTTCCCCTTTCTAGACAAGAAAGGAGAAGGGGAAGGGGAACTCCTTTCTTTTCGTTTTCACTTACATACGCGAATCTAGGTCCAGCCTCGCTTGCATTCAGTTATCAAGGGGGATGTCTACTCTTTCGTTTACATACGCAAGCTCCCGATTAGTCGCAATCGCACTTCTGTGCAATATCCAACGCATATTTAAGCACTTAGCGGCCAAGCATCAACAGAGTAGCCTGCGGATTGGTGCCCGGTGACACAGTAAAGGTTGAACCATCAACAACTCTGAGTGCCCCAGTCTTAAGTTCCTATCAACCACTTTCCCAACAAGGCAGCCGCCATGGTAATGCGATATTGTGGTCACAACGACAGAACTATCCCATCAGAAAATCATTGGATAGATCAGCAGGCAATGAAGGTCCAACATACCCGAAATATATAGGACCAAACTCTTGTTGGTACTTGAATTCCTACATGGAGCGGCTTTGTTGTACATCATGAATCTTTCTGTTCACACACCTCTCCACATCCATCACCAGGATTTCGGAAGTAATGAAACCTGACTATTGGGTTAACCTTAACATCAGTTGATGCTAGTCTGAGAGAACCAGCAGAGAGGGGGCCAACAATCTTTTCCATCAGGGTTGCCACAGTAAAATATACCGGAGAGGGGGAACTCCTAACAAAAGCACCATGAGACGGGGCTTTTCTCCCAAACATCTCCTTCTGCACGAGTGGCTATCGCGCCTAACCTTTGAAATTGAGCTGCTTCTCTCTCTTGTTCCTTATCTGGTTCCGGCCAGTGGCTTGGAAGCAAGCTACCCGCGCTATATAGAGGGAGAAGAGCAGCAGGATTGAAGAAGCTGGTTCAAAGCTAAGGTATCAATCGGCTTTCTTTCCGTCTTCTTTTCTGCCAGGGGTAGATGCCTTAGATTAAGAAAGGGTTGGTAGGCCCTTAGTCCATTCCCGATGATCCTCTCCTGGTCAATTGCTTGGGGTTTCGGACCATTGCTCTCTTTTTTAGTCGTATCAGGTGCATCGGCTTTGCTTTGACTTGCCTTGTCCGTATAGTCAGTAATCGATGTAAGAAAGATTCTTCTATGATAAGTGGTCCATTCCACCTTAAGAAGTAGCCCATTCTATTAGGTTTCCTGTAGAGCGAGGGCCTCTGATTCCTGCCTTTTCTGTAAGAGACTTTCTTTCTTGCCTGAGTATGGGTCTACCTGCCTTATTCTTAGATGCCTTACCCTTCCTTATCCTGAGTCTTGGTATGCTTAGATTCCGGTTCCCCAGCCGACTGTTGAATCTCTTTTTGCCTTGGTGTGCGAGACAACAGAGGGGCAGCTTAGCCTTCTTCTCCCTTGCGGATCTATTACAACTAGCGATTCTGATAAACATTATTATAGAAATTGGGGCTAATTCAATAGAAATCGGTCGTACCTAGCCTCGATTCACGTCGCAAACATTGTCCAATGATTCATGAAAACATGCAAAGAGCAGAGTTGGCGCATCTGATCTTTCTTCTTCAGTGCCAGGCATAAAGAGCTAGCGCTAAGAGCAGGGGATGAATCTTTATCGACTTCCTTTTGAATAACTTGGATAACATCTTTATGGACATCTGAGAGAGGTTCTTTCTACTAGTGCTCCTCCTCCTGCTAATGCTAGTGCAACTTTGAAAGTTGTTAAAGCAAAGATTCGATACCTCTTTTATTATTAATTAATAATTGGCATTCTCTGATCGGCCTAATCTCGTAATACATGGCTATGTCCCTGACCTGAGACTAATGCAATCAGTTCCTTCCTCCGCCTTCTCTTTCGACGTTCGCCAATCGGAGAGGACAGCCGATTGAGTCTGAACCTTAATTTAAAGATGGAAGGAAGACCCGGATGGACTTAATTAGGAGCATGGGCAACCCTTCGCGCACGAGATAGCAATGACAGGAGATTGACCGGTCGGGGTCGAGTGATCCTCAGGGTTTAGGGCTCCTTCTACTGCTGCGACTACCTCTCTTCTCTTCTCTTTTAGAAAGGTAAAGGACCACCAGAGAGGCAAGTGCTTTCATGAATGCGGTAAACCAATCAATCTTTTCGTTACATATCGGGGACAGGGAACCAGCCCAGCGAACTCGATTTCCCGAAGAAAAGAGAGGGCGCTCTTCTAATATTTAGCTCCTAGCTGCTCTACCTCTCTATTTTCAAAAGCCCTGCTCACTTATAGCCCTATAACCAAGCAGGCAGGCGAGACATCAGAGCAGCTGTAGAATGGAGATTGCAATTCCATTTTTTTATATGAAAGGGGTGGCATGTGAAACCAGCAATCCCATATTGTGGAATAAGAGCAGTGGCACTTGCGGAAATAGGTTTTGAGGAAGGGACTGATTGAACTAAGGAACTGAACTAATGGACGAGGAGGAATAATAAGTCAATCTTGGTCGGAATCGAAAGCGGGGAAACTGACCACATGATCGGCAATGGGCATAAACCCTAAAACAAGATTCACTCGTTCTTCAGTCCTCACGTAGACATGAAGGGGAGGCCCCACAGATAGGATTCAGATTTCTGAACGGGAAAGCATTTTTTGTCGGCCTATACGCTGACTCTGAATCAAAGATTTACTCACTGCCAACAAAAACATACTATATTTACTAGTTTAAATCGATTCACTAAGCTAGTTAAAAGCCTTATTACTTACGCAATTCCACCAGTGTGTAATACATCCAACATTCTCAATATTAAACGCTTTTGGCAAGCCAGAGCAAGACTTCTCTGTGGGAACCCCCCGGTAAAAGAGACCTGTCTAGTCAAATAGGCTTCTAATAAGAAATTAGCTCATTCATTACTTATGCAATGACTTTCTTTTTCGTAGCGTCAACGTTACCTTTATATCTCCCTCGTCTAGTCGAGATTCCCTAAGAGAAAGGGATCAAATCTGTAGTTGTAGTTTCTATACGTCAATCCAATCTCGCTTCCATTCATCATCCATTCTGAGGAAAGATTCTTGAATAACAGGCTAAGAATAGTCTTATAAGTCCTTGTCCGTTATGTATGCTCCAGTAAGAAAGTCCCTTACTTCGGCTAGTAAGGATTTTTATTTTAGGCAAGCAAGCTGCAGCGCGAGTACCCTTTTTTTTACTTTTGCTGCAATAGAGGAGATTTCCATTGGACTAGTTAAAAGACTTAGATAACACACCGGGTTTACATAAGAAAAAGTTCACGTAGAGAAAAGAGATTAGACTAGTCATTGCACTAGTAGCGTCTACGAGCCTCCCGCTTCGGTACCATCTCCTTTTTTACCAGCCGAGCTGCCCTGTCAACCCTTTGCGGCGCTTGCTTCCTAGCTAGAACTCACACAGCGCAAACATAAATGAGAACTAAGCATAGTCTGACTCCCTAGCGCACAGAGCAAGAGTAAGCTACTTCACTCGAGAAGAAGAAATAGGCTAACGATCGGCTCAGATAAGGATGCCTCCTCTCTTTCCAAGCTAGCTCCGATGCAACTGCTATCGAATTAGCTCTTGGGGATATCATAGGTAAGAAGGAAGCCAATGCTGGAGGAAGTGAATCAATCATAAGAGGTTGTTAAAAAAGGTCTGTTGCTTGCCCGAGTAGGGGAAGGGATTGACCTAAGGCAAGGTTTACTTATCCCACTCTAGTGCTGGTAGGAAGCCTCCTTTCGAGTAGTCTCATAGGTCAGACCGGTTCCAACCATTCTTGCTAAGGCTCCTAGCGAAAGATCAAACTTAAGAGTAAGAAAAATTTATTGTCTTAGACTTAGATAGCAGTTGCAAGTTTAAAGACCAGCAGCGAGGGGAAGACTTTTGTAGAGAAGTTTAGACAGGTTGACTCCTTTTTTTAGGCAAGAGGACCCCTACTGATATTGACTGACCTGTTGATAGGCTATAAGTAGGCCGTTTGCTATTGCTATAAGGGCTGCTCGCCTTTATACGGCTTGGCTTCGCTATCGCTCGTAATGGTCGACAGTATTCCTGCCATACCAGAATTCCAATTATTTAGAGCTAGAAGCTTCGCCAGAAGCAAGCAAGATGAGGTCGCTCTGCTTCGTAGACAAGGCTCGTTCCGTACTTTACTTACGAGCTCGTGTAGTACTCACCCCTATCTCTAAAGGGGCTTATGCACTCCACTCGCTGTCTACTAAACGAGCGTTAGAGCGAGCGAGCGAAGCCCTCAATTTAGTGGCTTCCCTCACCCTCCTCTTTCATTTCCGCTTAAGCTTCCCCGGTTTGTGGGATTAATTGATTGGATACCCGAGACCCATAATCTTTCCTAGGAACAGCTTCTACGACGATAGGCATAAAGGCATGATTAGTTCCACAAATCTCACTGCACTGACCATAGTAAACTCCTTCTCGTTGTACCGAAATAGAGGTCTGATTTAAACGACCAGGTACAGCATCACATTTGACACCTAAGGAAGGTACAGCCCAACTATGAGGTACATCAGCAGATGTTACAATAAAACGTATATAACTTTTTGCTGGTACAACCACTCTATTGTCGACTTCTAATAAACGTGATTGACCCAATTCTGGATCATCTTCTGGAATCGTATAACTGTCAAAAGTGAGTGACTGTTCATCGGAACTGTTATAGTCCGAATACTCATAAGGTAGGGTCGACGCCCGCCTCCCCCCAAACTGTACTTGCAAGTTTCCCCGCAAAAAGCTCTCCACGCCTACTCTTAGAAAGAACACTATTTTTCTTTAGTTAGGTAGTTCTCCCGACCGTAAGACCCTTTATGAGTAAGGTTAATCGAAGGCCGGGGAAAGTTTATTGGCAAGAGGGAACCATTTCTCACCCAGCCCTACCTACCCTATGTATTCGAGGGAGAGGCTGGAACCGAAAAAGACCAGGTTCCACACATATGAGACAGGCAGAAGGTATGGGACGAGCAGTTTCTTGAAGAGCGAATTCGATCCTATAGTCGTCTTCTTTGTTCGAAAAATGCACAGTGGAAAGGGATGCTAGTCGGCTCGGCGAAGTTGTAGCCCAAAAAAAGAAGATCCAGAGTGATTCCTCACCTATCCTGTCAGGGGCCCAGTGGAACGCTCGAGTATAGATTCCCTATGCTCATGTAAACGGCCGGGGCCGGCCGGCCCGTAGATCTAAAAGGATCCAGCCATAGGCCTGACCGGATATCGTTTGTCCACAAACAAAACAAAAACAAAGTAGGTTTTTAGTAGTAGTTCATGAGACCTCGAATTCCCACGTTCCAGCGTGCATTATGCCAACAGGTCCCACCACCAACTCTAGCTGAGAAGTTGAGTCACCCTTCTTTTTTTTTTTTCTTTCAGAAATAGAATAGAATAAAGAATGAGATAGTCTATATCCTGTATCGATCATAGGATCACTCTATGAATAGGTCAATTCTCTGTGACCTCCCACCGTTCACGACATCCCTTGCTTCTCGCAAGAACGGCTCCTCGGTGGAGGAGTAGAAGCGCTGGTCCCCTTCGGTCAACTTGCTTGTGCCTGCTGTTACCTACCGTAGGACCTCCGTCCCCGAAGCGAAGAAAGAGGAGCAGGAACAAGAGGTTGTCCTCTCCCGGCCCAGTAGTTCCGCAACTACTACCGTGGTTGTTGCCAACGGGGATCCCCCATTCCGAAAGGTTACTAGGCCGGCCGTTAGGTCCAAAGTTGTATACCACTGCTATGGTGCCGATAGATTCACTACTTCAGCGCCGTTATCGGACATTGCAGGCTGAGCATCTATTTCTCGTGTATCGTTCCACACCGAGAAGAGGGATGTGTACCTCCAGCAACAACAAGAATGGAACCATAGGCTCCTATGCTGGGAGCATTTCGGGGTATAGGTCTAACCACCTCAACTCCCCGTTTCTGGCATGCTATAGTTATTAAAGTCTCTCGACGGCGGGAATGGGAGATTACCGGTAAGCCAGATGCTTCGCGAACCATATTCAACTTTAAGGCATTTCGTTGCACTTTAATCACCCTCGTGAAGAGGCGCACTCCGATACCATTGATGTCCAATAGCTTTTATAGTAATGGCTGGATCTACTACTACCTCGTCCATTGAGTATAACAGAGCAAATGATGGTATAGCAATGAACATAGGGATGATACTAGGAAATATGGTCCGAAGAATCTCGATAGTAGTTCCATGAACAACCCTTTGCGGGATTGGATTTTTTTTATAGTGGAAATGCCATAAAGCGCGACCCAAGATCCATGATACGAAAACCAAAATCAGAATAACGAAGAAAAAGACATCGTGATGTAAGTCTGTTATTCCTTGCATTATAGGTGTTGCTGCGTCTTGAGATCCTAATTGCCATGGTTCCGCTGCATCACAAGGAGCAATTGTGAGGAATAGCCATTCTAGAACAATCATTTGGTTTGGTTCATTCTTTGACTGCTCTGCTCCCCCCAAAAAAAAGAGAGACTTCATTTCTTCCACCTTCCCTGTACGAGTAGTGAAGAAGTATAGAGCACTTTAGTTGGTTGTTGACCAACGGAAAGCATGGGAGAAAAAAAGGAAGAATTTACGCAATTTCTTTTCTAAGAAAGAGATCATAGTGATTGATGGCTCTTTCAATCCGCCGAAATGGAACGCTTTGGCGTGTACCAAAATGGAGAATTTGGGTCAGATTTATAAGCTTACGACCACTGAACAAACTTGGTTGACGAACATAGTTTATGCGCCGCTAATGTAGCGGCTTGTCGAGCATTTGACAAACTCACACCATCCATTTCAAATAGGATTTGTCCCCTGGACACACGAGCAATCCAACCCGTAGGATTTCCCTTTCCTCTTCCCATTCTTACTTCTGTAGGTTTCCCGGTAATAGGGATATCTGCGAGAACTCTTACCCATATCTTACCATTTCTTCGGAATTGTCCGCTCATAGCACGATGGAAGTGTCCGATTATAGCACGACGCGCTGCTTCAATGGCTCGATATGAAAGACGACCAGCTCTACAACTTTTAGTGCCATATCTTCCAAAACCAAGTTGTGTACCGTCCGGTTTGCAACCCCTACTACATCTGCCTTTACGATATTTACTATATTTCGTACGTTTCGGATATAGCACGTCCCTTTTTTTTTTTACTATATGAAATCCACACTTTGACACCTGAGATTCCGTAACGAGTAGATACTTCCGCAGGAGCATAATCTATTTTCTGGTTAAATACATTACGAGATGTTTTTCCATACTTTCCGCATTCAGTTCTAGCTATTTCTGCACCTTCTAATCGACCTGAACAACATATACGGATCCCCTCCACCCCTTTTTTCATTACTAATGGAATATCCTTCACTATTTTACTAAAAATGGAACGAAATGATCTTGTTTTGTTCCTCGGTTGAAAAGAGATGTCTTGAGCAATCGGAGAAGCACTTTGATAAACAGATTTGATCTTGACCGATTCAATTAAGGTATTAGTGTTTGTTCTATTATACAACAAAGATCGCATTTTTTTCACTTCGTTCAAATAATAGTTGTACCCGTACGGAATTCTTCTGTTTCTCAGTATGATCTCTATCATCATCTCTATTCCCCTTATCAATTCTCCTATCCTATTTAGGTCTATGAATTTCTCTATCAATTCCATTACCTTATCCTTACCCATGAGGTTCCAACATTTTATCCTTAATTGACCTAGGAGTTGTTCCCGGGCATCCTCAAAAAAAAGGTTATTATACACCCCAACCCCATCCCTTGGAAAAAAAAAGGTAGCACCGAAGAAAGGAAAGAGCGAGATGGTGGTTTTTGTTGTTCCCGCGAAGCGAAGATCATTCGCTTGGCGAATAAAGTGGGTCACCCTCTTTTTGGCTTCGGCCAAACACTTTTTCTCGCTGGTCGAGCTTTCTACAAAAAAAGCGATGCAAGAACGTATTCTTTTATCTAAGCTTCTTCCCTGTGCATTAGCTCCCCCCATCGTAGATGGTTCAGCCACGCCCGGTGCCACGAAATGATTGAGAACTACGACGGGGTCGAAATGAATTTTTTTCTTTGTATTCAATAAGTATTGCATGACCGAATAATTCAAGGAAGGGCGGACTGCGGGGAGGGTCCTTTTAAGTAGATGACTCGTCGGGCGGTCGGAGCGGGACTTCTTTGGGAAAAAGAACTTGAATAAGTTTGTTTTTCTGAAGGAGTCGTCATTTTCTATCAGGAACGCTATGTCATTTTCAATCCCGGCGTATTTCGGATGCTTGAAGGCCCCGCTGACACGAAGTGATTTAGAAAGATTCTTCTTTATCGATGGTGATCGGTCATGGTATCCATAGCCTTGCTTCTTTTTCGGCCAAATCCTGATTTCGTTTTGCTTCTCCCGATCGTCGAGCCTGATCGACTCGACTCTTTTCCCTGCCCCCCGGCCTCTCACTTCGTTTCGTTCTTCTTCTGTACCGTCGCTTGAATGAAGACACCCGATCGGCCCGACTTTCCCAAATGCCCCCCACCGGCCCTTCTCCTTTACGGGTCTGGATTTTTCGCGTCGTTTCAGTCGTCGTGGTCGACGGGGAAGAAAGAAATGAATGAATGTTCTTTTGGGAAAATGTATAATAATACACCTACCGAGACGAAAGCCAAAGGTGAGTCTCGTAGGTGGACGTATCGAACCGAAATAAGATCTCAGATTGACATCTTGATACACTGATTTACCATAATAATAAATAGAGTCAATGGTGACTCCGCCGTGGGAAGAGCCGCTTCCTTCTTGCTTGATAGGGGGGGCTTCCATTCACCAGCGCAGACTAAAAGTGCTCTCCGAACCGTGCTGGATAGTCACCCATCACACGGCTCTCAAACCCAACCTGTGGTGGACCCCGGGAGACAAAGTCAAAACGCAACATCCTTTGCCCCATACTTTGAGATGCTCCTCCCCGCCAATCAAGGAGCGAGGCTGCTCGTGATAGGCAACGCTTTAAGCCGCTATCGTTCGGTTCGGATAAGTCAAGTTCCTTCGGTCGCTTCGCTCAGGCGGTCTTCCCTTATCTTCCCTAACGTTCAGAGTAGTTATGGTTTGAGATGAGAAAGGAGCACCGGCCGAACGCAATGAATGAATAAGAAATTGACAGCAGAGGGAATCAATGATTCTTATTCGACCGAGTTCTAGCTAGAAAGATGTAGATTACACACCGGAGGTTGGTAAGAACTGAGGTTTGGAACCCTAACCTAAGTAGGCCTACCAGCGAAGCAACAGGTACTTGATCGGGCGGGGGGCGGTTTGGTTTCAAGGCCCTCGCAGCAGGAAGAAGCAGTTGTCATTTGAAAGTAAAGGCTCTTCTCCTGTTTTACGAATCCTACAACTCTCTTTACTGAGCGAGACTCCATCCATATCCCTACTAGTGGTTTTTCTTTCATTCAATCATCACTTGTTTGACAGCTTAAACTAGGCTCCACTTTAGAGATAGGTTTTTGGTCTTAATCAAAATAGGTCAAGGGCGCGTCGGAACGGTCGGTAGCTGCTTAGTCTCATCCGAGAGTTTAATCTCCTTACTCCTTACTGCTTTTTTCAAAGAAAAAAAGAAGGGGGTCGATTTAGGCTCCTTCCCTTCCACTGCGTAGCCGCGCTAGCAGGTACTACGAGCCCTCTGTCCCACGCATCTAACCAGCTCGCGTGGTTCACCGGTTCCACCGAAAACTCTCATTTGTTGAAGCGGAGCATAGTGCGCTTTAGGCGCTGAGCGAGAAAGGTCTCTTCTTTCCTTTCGGTTTATTCACTGATCTGAAACTTAGCACTTGTTTTCTTATTGATTCCCGGGGCGGTGGCATTCTTGAATGAAGTCTATCCGAACCGAATTAGCACTTCTCAGATCAGGCTAGGCCTCTCCAGCTGAGCTGGGCGCCGGGGCCCTGGATGCGCTAGCGATTGGCACATAGGGGAATGGTTGCCCGGGTTTCTCGGCCTGGTATCCTGCACCTCGCGTTCATGATATCTACATTCAACTGTGCCCCGGAGACACGGTCGAAGCACGCCCGTCCAGTGTGCTTCTTTCACGACATGCTATAGTCCTGGGTGTCTTCCAGTGGTCTTCTAGCCTTAGAAGAAGTCGTGTCCGCCCCGGGCATCTGCAACGTCCTCCTTTGATATTCTAATCTGGGAGAACTAAAAGACTGACCCATTCGGTGACTTTCGCGGTCGCCCTCACTAAACCAACTTGAATCTGAACTACGATTCAGATCAAGTCTTACCGAAATAGGATTTCCTTTTCGTGCCATATGCGCTTAGACTTTACTTTTTCCCCTTTTTTCTTCCCGGTCCAATATTTGTTCTCGAAGGTCTTCGTTTCCGTGTAGAAGCAAACTCTCCAAATTTATGACCAACCTTTCCTTCAGTAATCTTACAACGAACAGGAGTTTTTCCATTGTAAATTCGTACGGAGCAATCAACGAATTCCGGCGAAATAGAAGATCTACGTGACCAAATTTTCCTGTTAAAAAGAGGATCTCTCTTCTTCTTCATTCTCAAGAGGAATGCATCAACAAAACTTCCCTTCCATATAGATCGTCGTGGCATGAACTAATTTCTTCGCTTCGATTCCGCCCCTAAAGCTAGCTCCTACTCCTCCTCCTTCTCCTTTAGGATAGGATCCTCCTTGGTCCTTTTTACATAACACTCTCGGCCGCCCAAGAGGACTGGCTATCTTTCTCTTTATACGCAATATCTTGAAAGGCAAAGAAAAACACCTACCTTGGCAACGTCATTGACTGATAGTTTATCTTCCGAACCGGTTAAATACCTATAACAAAAAAAGGCCAAAGCCCGCTGAAGCACTGGAAAAATGTTGACCACGATTTCTAACGCTTTTCAAAAACCATTTGCTTGCAACGCCTTGAGTGGACAGATAATTACGGCCACTAGATCCTTCATACTCTTACTAAAGTACACTTAAGACTCAACCAATCTTGAAAGTTCCGTGGACAACTGGCATACCTTGAATCTAGCCTGCAATCCTTTCGCACTTCTCTTATCAAATTTCTAGTTAGAGAGAGAGCTAACCGCTGCCAAAATGCAGCAGTTTTTCTTATATACGATAGCACCCCCTGCCCTCCTTGTTCAAGTAGTTCAAGAGTGAAAGGGCGTAGTGAAAGAAGGGAAAGATATCTTTCAAAGATATTCTACCCATAAAGGCAGTTCTCTTATATGGCAATACTAGATTGGCGAGACAAGAGAGAAAGCTTAGAAAGTAGTAAGGTGTCTATGGGGCTTGCCTTACAGGTAGTGACTATACCACTTACATATCGAACAGATCTTACTCTCAATGGAGTCATTTCGATATGACCTAGGAACTTACAGAATACCGAACTTGGATAATCGGTAGAAGAATGATTGGCTAGATCATTTGCTTCACTGCGGAAGAACCCCTTTCTACGCTACGTTCCCAATAAAAAGCCGTCATCCTTCTGTCGCCTGTTAGCCACACCAGACCAAGAAAAGGCAAACTAATCAACCAAGACTCAGTCACGACCTTTGTAACCTCACGGCCACTTTCTTTCCTAGAGCTTGCAGCCATTATCTTCGCTTTTCAGATATGGTGACATTACTTGTATGGGGGGAAGTGCCAGATCTTTACGGATCATAAGAGCTTGAGGTACTTGATGACACAGAAGGAGTTGAACCTTCGCCAGGATGGCACACTTCTATTCCGGGGACGAGTATGTGTTCCTCAGGACAGTGACCTGTGCCATGATATCTTGGAGGAGGCGCATAGCTCACCTTTTTTCCTGCACCCAGGGAGCACGAAGATGTACAGGACGATCCGCCCACACTATTGGTGGAAAGGTATGAAGAGGGATGTCGCTGAGTATGTGGCTAAATGCTTAGTGTGCCAGCTGGTTAAGGCTGAGCACCAGAGACCAGCAGGACCCTTACAGCCAGTTCAGATACCACAGTGGAAGTGGGACGAGATAGCCATGGACTTTGTCTCTGGATTGCCGAAGACTGCGAGGCAACATGACGCCATTTGGGTGATTATTGATCGGCTGACCAAGTCAGCTCACTTCCTGCCGATCAGTATGACTTACTCTACGGGCAAGCTAGCCCAGATATATATTGATGAGATAGTGCGCCTACACGGGATACCATCATCCATAGTATCAGACAGAGATCCACGGTTCACTTCAGCCTTGTGGCAGAGCCTACAGAAGGCTTTGGGTAGCAGAGTGAGTCTTAGCACAGCCTTCCATCCTCAGACCGATGGCCAGTCTAAGAGGACCATCCAGACATTGGAGGCTATGCGGAGGTAATCCCTTGATTTTCGAGGTTGTTGGGACAGACATCTACCCTTGGTTACGTTCGCCTATAACAAGAGTTCTCAGGCGAGTATAGGCATGCCACCTTTTGAGGCACTCTATGGACGCAAGTGCAGGACTCCCCTATGCTGGGATGAAGTAGGGGAGAGACAGATTCTTGGGCCAGAGATTGTACAGGAGACCTCTTCCTTCGGTCCGGTTAGTACATGGTTCTGTCGTTTACCTTGCGCCTATCTATTCCTTTAAGCTTATATCTTATACCATTGCAATCAGACTCATTGGATATGTTCCTTTTCTCTTCTACTATCGAGAGTCGTACGGGTGAGGAGGTGAGCTCTAAGCGTATACACATAGATAGATCTGGGTAAGCGACCATCAGCGGTATGGGTAGCAGCTACTATCAGTACGCCAGTCTAAGGCTGTTCGTAGAGGTAGGTCGTAGAGATCTATGAAGGGCTATCTTTAGCATAAATAGCATGGTTAATTATAGAATAGCGTGATGGCCGTAAGAAGATCATAAATAAGGTAAATAGTCTGGAGTGGATGTCTAGATCAGGGTGTCGGCATCACACATATAGCATGTGTGCCGTGAGTGAGAGGGTGGTCGTAGATCAGCCCTCAGCTCTTCTTTCGAAATTATCGAACATGATGACTTATCGGCTTGAGGCTTCTTTTCTTTTCAAGCTGAGTAGAAATTTCATAAGAGAAGAAAAGTTCACAGAAGGTTCTTCAATAGTATGCCCGGTTCACGAGGTTCTACCACTGCAGGGCCCAGTTGCCATTCTCCCATTACTCAAGTCGTCCAAGGGACAGGACCCCCGCACTGTAAAAAGTTTCCTTTTTATACAACTCATGATATCTTTCTTCTGTGCATATCTCGGTTTTAATAACTTCTGGGTTTATACCAAATCGACCGTAGAGAGAGTTCATTAGTATCTTGTAGATATATACCATAGCTGCATCATCCTTTATCTTTGCTTCTTGTCTTCTAGCGAAGATGTCTGATACAAAGCCTTCGAAAGGACTCTTCTTTTTCTCATACAAGTAGCCCCTTAGCGGGAAAATTCTATAACCCAAGTTTCGGGCATAAAAAAATTCTTCGCTAAAATAGACGCCTACGAATTTACCTGTTGGGAAGGTTAAAGCATTATGTCTATCCTTATAGGGTAAGAAGGCTTTCTCTATTGTAGAGAGGACACACTACAAAAGCCTCAATAAAGCCAAAGAAGTTATCCAATTCCGCCTTTTCTAAATTATTATGCCAGACGTCCCGGCCTGGGAGCCCCGTTCGCCTGGCATCGGAAAAGTTTTCATTATAAATGGATATAAGGAGTTCACATCGTAATAGTCTAAATTTTAACCATAGGGCTTATAGACATCGGCATGTCCTCCATAATAACCACGCCGAATGAAGCGTTCTTGGTTTCGAGTTGGTATATGGATGGGCCAACTCTTTGGGTCGTAATAGTGCATACGAAAGATTGATAGAGCTAGCGATGACAACGTTATTGTATCAACGATGTCTATTTTGTACAGATTCCAATAAATCTCTTGTGCCTTCAGCATAACGCCACCTAAGAGACGAATATCTTGTTTCAGATAAGCCAACAATTGTTGACCTATCTCCGGAAGATACTCAAGTCGTAATTTCTCATAGGGAATGGTGCCTTTAGAACCAAATTTCGGGCATAAATCCTGGGCCAAGTTATTTAGCGCAGCGGGAAGGAGAAGGTAGGAATCCCTTATACGGAACAATAATTTCTTTTTTTCATTTCCACGATAGACTTTTAACTCGTACATTTTATGCTTCCTCATCACCGTTTGGAAGGAGTACTTGCCGATCTGAGAAGTAAAAGCTCTCGTTACTATAATGCCATCGTATCGTGAAAAGTTATGGAAATAGACCGTTCGAATTTCTTTTTCATCTGATACCACAGCCGCTAAACGCTCTATAAAGTCGAGCATCATACGTTCACTTCGTTTTTTGAAATCTGATATTGAGAAATCGTTATCTTCACTGAAATATGTTTCAATATAATATTCAGACTTGGAAGCAAGATCTTCACCCGGCTTAACCACTAAGAACCCCACTGCGCAAGGAACATGAACATCGTCGTGGAGAGCAGCCTCTATATCGGCAACAATGAATGGGCTCCTTTTTATTTTCTTAATTGCTTTCAGTGCGGGTATATGATCGGGACGACGACTCTTCTTACCCATAGCTACCACTTCTACAGGTTCATCACTCATTGTCCCGCCATCCGTTAATTCATCACAAAGTTGCTTAAAAATTTCCTCTAGGCTAAAAGGGTGGACTTCACGGTGTTCAACCCTTTCGAAGAGATAGATTCGAACCCCTACTCGGTCTAGCTGCCCCTCTTCGTATTTTATTTCTCAGCCTTTTCACAGACTTGTTTCAAAATTTCATTATATACACGAAGCGGGGGTACTTCTGCGTTATCGGCCTTTACTAAAATTGCATTTCCTGCTGTAAAGTCGGCTCGTTCGTTATTTGTATGTATCAGACCATAATGGATAGTGAATTTAATAGAACGAAATCCGCTATTGTATGCATATTTCATTAACAGTATCATTACCACTAATGAGATAACTTCAATTTCGACACATTTAAGGTAAGGTTTTTTAAAGCGGAATTCTGCTATTCTTATTGACTCAAGGGGGCTATGATATTTTTCCTCAGCGATCAACTTGTAGAGAAATCCAGACTGGAACTATTGATGATTCTACGTTAGCTCTAAAGTAAGGAGACCACTTAAAAACCCTCATCGGATAAGAAAAGATATACCAGATAGAGCGCAACCAAGTCCATTTTTGAATGAGAAGGCTAAATCATCACCTTATTTGAGGAAGTAGCCATGGAAGATTGGGTCTGTATGGCTTCCTGGGGTCGAAAGATCTTCCTTCAGCCTTGAAAGTATGCTGCTGCTTTAGCGCGAATGAAACCATTTCTCAAAATAAAAAGGAATCCTCCTCTTGAGGTTGGTAACCTAGCCCAAAACCATGCTCATGGGAAAAAAGTATGGGGAAATAAAAAGAGACCTTGATGTCTTCGCCCTAAGCGCATGCCAGGAAACTCATTCCTCTCATGATTTCCATGACACGAATCTTACTCTAGGGATCGAAATAAAAGGTAAAATACTCCTTACTCGTAATTAAACCCACTAATCATCATATCTTTTTTACCATGTTCGATTTGCAGAATGGGGATATTCGAATCCGGTCCTTCTGACATATCTGCATCCCCATGTATAGTAAGAGTCTTTCCAACGAGGAACTTCACTATCGTATAGTTGACTCGACTCGAATGCCCTCTTAGCAATAGCATCCGTAACCGCAGCTATTGAGTCTGCTGTGGGAATAAGCGCCGCAGAATAGGCAGCTATTGACTCCCTCTTGACAGCTTGCTTATGTTAGAGCTATTGTGTCACTGTCCTTCTCTACTTTCTCTGCCGATACCGAAGAGGGTAACTAACCTCTTGACTAAGGGCTTGTTTTGTTTACAGAGTTAAAAAAGGAAACTTGTCAACTAGACTTAGCGGAATGTCCAGGGGCAAACTGGTCGTTAAGATAGAGTCGGTGTCGGTAGCAGTTCTTGCTTAGCGGGATCAGGTCACCAATCGGTGACATAGTTTAGGAATGAATATCCGTAACTCCCATTCCAGTACTTAAACTGACAAAATGGAATAAACAATCAAGACCTGGCTCAAGGCTAACCCCTCCACACTCAGGGTCAGGAACGGGAAAAGGAGAATGAGTAGGACAGGCTCGAGGTCAATTCTTTCTTTTAGGAGAGATCCCACCCCCTTCTTTAGCGCTTGTTCGTTCTATAAGACTTCCTTCTCGTTCTCGGTGAAGGAATCGGAGCTGCTATAGAATCAGCATCTTACTCTTTAACGGCAAGCTCAGCAACGAGAAGTTTTCCTCTGCTGGAAAGCAGTCCTTCACGGATATGGGAGCTTACTCCGCTGTTGCTGGTTTAGTAAGCTAAGCATTTCCATCCTTTATGATTATGAAAAAGGAATGGATAGAGAGGAAGGCTCCAGGGTTTGTTTCTCTTGGTGTCAACATAGGAATGGGAGCAGTTTGAATGGATGCCTTTTTCCCTTGTTGAATCAGCCAAGTCAGTAGCCTTTCTTTTATGCGGGATTGCCTGTTGATGCAAGGAATAAGGGCTGGCTTGATGCCAAGAAGAAGCTGGTGGAGGAATAACGGCAGCTAAATCATCTGCTGCACAGTAGTACGTATTAGGCAAATGGGATTTTTCTTTCCTAGGCTGAGGAGCGTAGTCAGAGGTCTTTGGTGCCTGAATGCTTGACTTAGAGCTTGAACTAGGGGCAATCCAGCAACCATTTCAACTGGATACCATCAAGAGGGCAAGAGAGGAGGAGCCGATGAAATTCTTTCGGAGTTCTTCCCCGCTGACGTCTAAGCTCTCAAGGACTCGGATTAGTCAACAGGAATGAAATCTAAGAAAGTTGGTAGCTCGAGCGAGGAGCGGAGCCTAGCCCTATAGCTATAGGCTATATAATATTCTATTTCCTCTGCTTTGAATAGTTAGAATCAAACTCATTGCTCATTCATTAAGAGCTCTTGTCGGTAAAGTAGATCTAGATCGAGAGAGAGAATTGGCTTCTCGAGAATCCGCTGGAGTCAGATCAGTAGGGGAGTTCACACCGGGACTTTCTTAATAGAGAAAGAACCCATACCCTGAACCGGGGAAAGGCGATAACGACCCAGGAAATGGTGAAGTACGTGAATCGACTCCCTCTTCGAGTCCAGACCTTTTAACATAAAATAAAGAATAAGGGACTGACTTCTTTCTTGACAAGGATCCTGAATAAATCGCACATGCTCCAAGGACTTCACGGAATTAGGAGGCACACAGGTGGGTATACCAAGAGAAATGCGGGTAAGCGACGAGGGAAATTGCCTCAACAAAACAAGTTTTTATTTCCAGAAAGATCCCCACGCTGAGGGATGAACCTCGCCAAATGATCTTATGGATCACCCATCCCATCTTTTAGGTTCCATTTGGGCAATATGTATCCCGCTGGGTATGGCTCGTAGTAAACCTCTGTAAGATAAGGAGGATCATAGGGTAGGTAACCTTTTCACCATTCTTTTAGAATGGTACCTTCCAGTAAGCAGGTCTCTTCAGGCACTCCCAAAAGAAAAGAGAGAATTCAATTCATTTTAGCCTCTGAGCGAGGATACTCCAACAAGAAGAGCCTAACCAGGCCCTTGAGATAACAGCCCATACCATAGGGTAGCCCTACAGAGCCAAAATGAAAGGCCTTCATCATAGGCTAGCATAGCAGACAATAACGCGAAATCCAGGAAGGGGAGGGGGAATGAATGCCAAATCTGAAGCAAACCGAAAAGCTAGTTCCCGTGGAGTGAGTCTAGTGCTTCCCTTTAACCTAGAAGCACTCAGTGAGCCTTCAACAATGTCCTTCCTGGCCTGTTGTTTGAGTTGACCGAAGGCGGCGGGTGGAGGGAACCAAAGACGTTGACGATCGATTCCTTCCAAAGGGAGCTGTTGCCGACCCTTACACCATAAAAAGAAGACCAGTTTCCGATCGGACAAGAGAAGCAACTAGAGTTGACTTTTTTGTTAGACCGACACTCAAGACCCAGTTGCGAGCAATAGCGTCTTACACTTTCCCAAAGACCAATACACAAGTGATTCGCCATAGTCTAATCGATTGAGGAGGACAGCCAATGACCGAGCTTGAGGTGGGAATAAAGAGAATCTTCTATAAAGAATCTTCCTTTTATCTCCGCAGAAGGCCTGATTTATGCTTATTATCAATCCTTGTGGGAGCTTACCCCTATGGCTTTAGCACGCCCTCCCTCTTCTAAGGATAAATACCCATACTATTGAACTATAGCTCCCCTCTACGAGATGAACTCAACAGAGAAGAGGGGAGGAGCGCATATTTCTTTTATATTAAAATAAAGAAAGCTTTTTTAGTTTCCTTGCAGCCAGTTACAGGCGAGTCAGAAGCCCTTATAGCAAGTGCTAGCTCTATTTATCCTATTGGGATTGGAGCAAGAGTGGAATGGAAGAAAGAAAGCTGTCCTTATCTTCTCCTCCTCCCGACATGAAGGAATGCCCAATAATCCTTCGGGGGCTGGTATGTCCTTTCAGTTCTGGTCTGGGGAAGGCCGATCAAAGAAAGGACTCCTATACTGCCTGGTGTTGATTCGGCAATTTGCGTCTAGTGGGGAGCTTTGTCATCTCAAAGAATAAGCGGATCTTAATCTTAAAGTCGTGGATCTCCTGATGGCGGCTAGCTGCTTTCTGCTCTCCTTATTAGTTTAGTGCCAACTCCGCTAGGTATAGGTAGGGAGTCTTCTACAAGTCGCATTACTGGTCGATGACCTGATTTTGGAAGCAGTCGAGATGCCTTTGCTGGGGGAACCCTTCCTTGCATTCTTTTATTGTATTCGCTTCAATCGCCCATGATTGAGACAAAGGTAGATGAGAAGAAATTCTTTTTCTTTCATAGTCTGCTAATTTTCTTCTTCTTGCATCTCGTCGATACGATAGGTTGATTTACCTTACTAGTCATATGCCCTAAAGGTTTACTGTCTGGATGGTACTTTTCAACAGATAAGCGAATCGCGCTCAAGTGGTGGTTGACGAAATATCTAATCCTCCTTTTCCCTGTCTGGTGTGGCCTTAGATTCCGCTGTCCCTTTCCGCTTCACGCAATAGCACGCTCCGAAGCAAGCGGGCTTCGCCGGTAGTAGCCTCCTGAATTAGTCGACTAGCTTCTTTCCGGCAAAGCTTACCAATCCTACACTCCTTTCTTCTATGTCTGGTGGAGCTATTCCCAGACAGCCTGAGAGCTGAGTGAGGACCTTATTTGAGATGCTTTTTTCCTTCCAAAGCGAAATAATCACTCCTCTAGCTTATTGCGCTCGATCTACATCCTACCTAACTCGATGTTGCTTTTCTTCTTAGACACAGAAGGTTTTTGCTCTCGTATTGCGGGTTTTCCACTTCGTTCAGTTACATTAGGGCTTTATACAACTCTACCTTGGTGATTAAGTTCCGCTTTAGTTGGTGTGAAATGAGCGGATTCTGGGATAGGAGGTCTTGTCGGTATGGAACCTACCCTTCCGGAGTGAAGGATTGTCATCCTATAGCCGAGTGTTTTTAATTTGGTTTAGAGTCGAGTGATGAAGCTCATGATTCTGCCGTTAGTGAGAAGCAAGTAAACTCTATAGCCCTAAACTAAAGGAGCAGGTCAAGTTCGTTCAGCTTGAGGGATAAATTACGTGGCTGACCTGCCAGTCCATCAAATATCGTAGTTTATCCTTAAGAGCAGGAGGTTCCTTGTGTGAAACTTAGATGTTGAAGCACGCACCCTTTCTTTATCTTATGCTATGGGTAAGGAATCAAAGGCAAGGAGCCAACCCCAGTTCTTTTTAGGAAGCAACCTCTCCCCTCCCCTGTGGGTTCACCCCTGAGTCTAATGCCTTAACGGCCTTTTAAGCGCCTCTCACAACGGACTCGACACCAATGGGGCGGGATTGGTCATCTTCTAGCTTACTCTGCTAGAACTATTGTGACTTCCATGCTACTAAGCTAATAAGATCGGGAGAAAAAGTTCTTAAAGAATGTTCATTTTATTTGATAAGTAATCAAGGAGCTATGTATATAGCACTCAGATGAGGCTTAGTGAAAAACTAAAGAGAACAGATTCAAGTTAAGTTAGCCCAGGGGTAATCCAGCTACAAATGAAAGAGTAAAGCGCATTATCTTCATTCCACTTCCAATTAGATGTGTTAGGCACAGTGAGATTTGCCAATCCTCTTAGAAATCAATTGAAAAAGAAAATCAAGAGTGCTTAGTGCTTGGTCCCAGATAGCAGCTCCTGATGAACTGCCCAGCTAGGCACGATCGCAGACAGACACAAATGGGGCGCCGCTTGCCTTAGTGAGCTCGAAAAAGAGTTTGGGAATTGATCAAAAGAAGAATCTACTTCAACCGATATGCCCTTAGGCACGGCCATACATAAGATAGAAATCACACTTGGAAAGGGGGGACAATTAGCTAGAGCAGCGGATGAGATAGGAGCAGAGTCGTTCAAAGAGCTAAAAGCATTCTCTACATACGAAAGCACCAAGTACATTTGCTTATGAAAGAAGAGCAGCTTATTCTGTAACAGATTTTCAACCTCCCTTCGGGAAGTAAGAGCAATTTTCCCTTGCCTTGAGCCAGTTCCAGTCATGAGATGACTTTTCCCTTACTCTTTTCATTCACAATCTCTCTCTGCTCACCGCTCTCCCTGTGGGTCGAGCCTCCTTTTCAGTCGCCCTCTACAACTAAGTCAGTTGAGCTCTTTCGGCTCCTAGACCAGCTGTGATCTTTCCTCCTGTTGGTTTGCTTACTGAAATATATGCATCCTTAGAGTCAGTCCCTTTTTTTGGAGAAAAATTCCGAGCCGGTAAGCAAGACAAAGCAAGTCAACGTGGGAAAAAGCTCTCGATGGCCATAGACCTGAATGGTTGGAGTGTGAAGGATCACTCCTGAAACTTTCTTCCTTTATATAAGGAATCCTCTTGGTTGGTCGAAGCTAGAAGACGGCTGGACGAACTGCTATTTTGCATAGGGAGAGTAAGATAGGCTAGGTGCTTTTACTCAACTCGTGAAGGTTCATTTCTAGTTAGCAAGGATAAGGAAGCAAAGGTAGAGTCCTTTAATAATATGTCTGTCATTACGTGCGACTATCTCCACTATAGAAAGAAAAAAAGGAAAGAACAACATTTTCAGCACATTTATACGAAAAAGTCTTAATTATTATATTAGCATAAGTAGTAAACATTTGAAACTAGGGTTTTTGCCATACATGCAAACATAATAAATAAAACCAAACAAAGATAGTTAGCATAGATAGGAGTCTATCTCCAGTAGGCATCGGAGTAGATCTCCACTAAAAAAGACAAAGAACACCCTAAATTAAAACACATTACTTTGCGTCTACAGACACTTATTTAAACCTTCTAAAACTAAAAAGAGTCGACGGACTCTTCTATTCTACTCTCTCTGGGAATCCGAAGCTATGCGGGCGACCCGCGCAGTTAGTTCCCTTCGTTCCTGGAGGAGGGCCTCCTTCCTCTCTTCCAGACCGCGAATGTGGTTCCGGATCTCTTGCATCATCTTTGCTACGGCCTCAGGGTCGAGAGGAGGCAAATGCTCCCAGAACAGACCCAGCCTTTGCTCCGATTGGAGCTTCTCCTCTTCGACTTGAGAGATTTCTTGCGAAATTTCTTGAAGTCTTATAAAAGAATCCATGGCTACACTCAAAGCTTTTTTTTGCCGACTTCTAAGTTCCTCTCCGTCTCCCTTTGCCAAATAGAGACTGAAAGAAGCTTCTATTTATAGGCCTTGGAGGCCCTTAACCCTTTCTTATTATTAGTAAGATAGGTTGTCTTGGTTCCGTAACATGGATCATTTCAAACCTGGCTTTTCATGAATATGGAACCCCATTCACTAGATTTTAGTGCGCTAAATAATTGTCCTTTCCCCGTACGGATTTGAGTACGAAAGGCCCACCCCAAAGAGCGAATAGTGTTTTTTCGCCACGCGGCTTAATCCCGATCACTCCCTCAAGAATAGGAGGCAATAATAGAGCGAATCCGTCAGGGAGTACTCCACCACGAGCTGCCAAAGCACGCTCAGTCAATCGTCAATCTCCAGCCCAAAGCTGACCAGTACAACCATGTGTCACCCCGCGGGCTTCGTCGTACCCTGCCTACTCGTCCCGGCCTATTTGTACCCAGCTACAATCTCTTCCCTTAGGCCCAAGGGCCCCTCGGCCAATCCTCACTCGTCCGTCCTTGCTTAGAACCACTATCTCTTGATTGATCTGTTTTTTTCTACCTTTACAGCTCGCTCTGTAAGTTCACTAGCAATACACCAATACAGCACTAGCTATAGCAGTAACTAGTACAATGAGTCAGGGGTCGGGTGAATTCAATAATAGACGCCTGTTGGCATTCCAGCCTTCCTTCTCCTTTCAGGGAGAGCTAATGCGGGTATTTTGGTTTGTAGGTAATAAAACCTACTATTCCGCTATGAGGGAAAGGAGTGAAAAGCTATGTGAAGTCAAAGAGGAAAGGCTCTCCGACTCGAAAAAATAGTGTACATTATGATCTATCCTATCCTTTATAAAGCTAAAAGCAAGTAAGCATTTCGAGTGTATGGAAGCAAGAAGTGTTAGTACGTATTCCACTAAGAGAACAGTAAGGAAGTGAAAGTCACAATAGTCTTTCTTCTCTTTCCGCCTAGCAAGAGTAAAGCAAGAAGAACTGATCGATCTAATTTCCCTCTTCTCTTATTATAGCTACTATAGCTAATCTATAGTGTGGACCTTAGCTCAGTATGGAGGGCAGACTACCTTCTTACAGAGTGCTCTATCCCTAGAAGAAAATCTATTTTAGCATACTCTCTTTCTTTGGAAATGATATGATACTAAATTTAGATACTAGACGACTAGAGAAGAGAGAGGCAGGAAAGCCAGATCGGACTGACCGGTTGGAACGATTACGAAAGTTTCCGACAGTTAGACCGTTTGAGAGCCTTGCAAGACTTTCGAGAGTTAACGACAGGAGAAAAGGAAAACGATTGAGAGATTTGATTACGACCGTTCGAGATTCGCGTTAGCATACTCGATATCGCACAGATCAATTGCAAGGGGATCTAGATTGAATAAAAAAGATCGATTCATGCTTGATACGATAGAGATCAATCGTTTACTTCAACTAAAATCGATGAAGTACTGAAACTACTTCAACTTCAATGGATGAACTTCTTGCTTGCCTGCTGCTCCTCTGAACTTTGCTACTTTACTATAGTTTTATAAAGTTGAATGAAAGTCGATATTTCACTTGCACTTTAAAGACAGCTACGTTTAATAATAATAAGGGCTTTTTTTCTAGCGTTTTCCCTTCCCAGTCACCTATGAGAGGGGGTTCACAGGGCTTCTTGCTACAGAGAAATTGACGTAGACAGCCTATTATATTAAGGGAATGGATCGGAGTGCAGCAAGCTCATCTAATATATTCGACTTCGCTTGCTTGCACGACCGCCACACTCCTCTTTGCTTTCAAAATAAAATATTTCTTCGCTATCTTTCTTTGAGCTCCTAGGCAACAGATCCTACTCCCTAAGAAGAGTCATTAAGAAAGAGGGATCCATTTAAAGGAATTCATGCTGATTGCCTAACTTCGGGTACTTTCAAGGCTCACACTACAACAAGAGTCCGAGCGACCAGGAGCAGGCTTGAATACAGAAAGAGATTCGTACTGTTTGCGCTTACTTACCCATTTGCTTATTAACAAAGACAGCCAGGTTCGCTTACCCCTTTTTTGCCTACCAATGATAGAGGAAGGCTTACCTCAGACCCGAACCCCCTATGATTGCTTCCACTTGAAGAGACTGACTTGCGCCCATAAGTACTAGACTTTGATAAAGGAATGGGGAGGCGGAGATATTTAATACTGGAATCGTAATCGTAAAAAGATAATCAAAACCCGCTACTTGAAAGCACCTATTAAAGAAGAGGGACTCGATTAAAGGACTCATACAAGACTTATTCCAGACCTTATTCCTTCGCATGCTTCTAAGGCTCGAACTCGTCACTAAGTACGAGAGCTCTAATGTCATGTCAAACCTGAAAGCGGATGCGAGAAAGATGTCAAAAATCTGCTTAGGGTCAGATTGGACTTTATCTTCTTGCCCTGCTTGCCACCACTCTGAAAGCCTGATTCGCAGCTCTCTAAATCATTCCGAAATAAGTTAGGGGTAGGGGTCTAGCTCAGCTCTAAGCCTAGGATAGGACCTTGTCCAGGAACCAACTTCTTTCTATTTTAGTATAACGGAGTCTCAGTAAACCGTTCTAAAGCCCACCCTCTAGCCCGTCAGGCTTTCCCAGACTCATCTCGCCGGCGAAATTCTATTATCTGTCCTACCTCCTATGAGCCCTAAGCAGACCAAGCTTCCTTAGCGTACTGAGCCTACCTATTCAAGAGAACAGAGCCTAGCTACAATGGTATTTATTCTCCTTTCGAGGGAGATCCTTTCTAGAGGTTGTCCATCTACGAATTAGTGATCCAACTGGGCATCTTACGTATGAATTCGTGCTCCAAGTATGGGCTCTTGCCCTCTCTCCATAAAGGAAGAAGAAGGCAAGACTAAGTCATTTAGTAGTTTTCTATTTCCATTCTGCCTTCACCATGCCTACCCTGTAAAAACGATTCTCCAACTGATGATTTTTCAGTTTCGGATGTGAAGGCTTAGGCTTCCATTTTTGTTCTAGGTTTTCTTTATTCGCCGGGGCGCTCAGTTCCTTCCTGTTCCCAGAGCTGAGGCATTGTAGTGCAGCTCCTGCTGAAGGCTGCTTTGTTTGGGAAGACGTGCTCTTGTTGTTTTCTTGCTGCTGCGGCCTCAATACAATTCTGGCTATCCTCTCTTTTCTTTTGCGTGCGGCCCGTGATGTTTTGATCCTTTCTTTCTTTCTTGCTCTATCGCTTTTTTTGAGGGCCTCCCGGACCCCATTGTCAATAGTGTTCTTTAGCGGGAGGTATGTCTCGGCTAATGCTTTTGTTTCAAATAAAAGCATCTGCTCTTTCGGCATCTCTTTCGCTTGTCCAGTAACCTCTTCTTTCTCAAAAAGAAAAAGTAGGAACCCGGTCTTGACGCCCCTAAACAATAGCAATAGCACGAATCCTAAGCTACGGCACGCGAAGGAATGGTTCCATGAATCATGGGCGGATCTTAACAGATTTCCCATCAGAGGACTACTACGACTACATCATCGTCGAGGCGCCCCGGTCTGAACATGCCAGGTTGGTTGACAAACCCAAGGGCAAAGCCAGGGGGGGGGAGGGGGCAGCCGGAAAGGATAGTTCCTGAGGTTCTAGAAAATAATAAACAGGAGCGTGGGTACATACAAACCTGACGGATGGGATAAGAATCATTTTTTGGGCGATCAACCAACCCAACCCCAACACTGACTCGGCTCGGAGCGAGTTTGCATATTAAGTAAATAGAAAGAGAGAAACCTACTTCCGCTCGGTTGCTTATGATAGACCAAAGAGAGGCACTAATAGAGTATAGCAAGCTGCTCGTAAGATAGCAATAACTTGATTGCAAGCTTACCAACCAATAGCTACAATACCACATTCCACCAGTCATATTGATTTGATTAGCTTACTGTTCGCGACAAATTTCGTGTACGGAAATTAATAACTGCAATCACGAAAGAAATGTAAAGAAAAATTCTTTTTTTAATAAAACTTGTGAGTACAACTCTGTGTATCCCCTGATTCTTGTCTCTAATTTGTTTTCCTTGATTCGAGGGCTGAAGCAGCGTATTTCTCGAGCGCAGGATGCTGTGGACCTCCTTGTGATTTACTTGATCGTCAAGAAGAGTTAGTAGCGCTTCGGATTGATCACGAGGGACAACTTCTCTTGATCACTCCTTCTTGTTTTCTTCAATTCGAGGGACAATGTAGTGTATTTCTCGAACGAAACGAGTTCCTTGTGATGTGTTGAATCTTCAATGAACTTCCATCAGCACTTCAGATTGATCTTGAGGAAGAACGTCTCGTGGATCTCTCCTTGCTTGTTAGAGAACCTTGGAGAAGACTATTACGTTGATCCCTTCTTGTGATCGATTTTAGCACTAGCATGGTTCGCTTCGGCCGTGTCATTAGCGTCAATGATGATCTTTCCATCTCTCACCAACGTCATGATCTTCTCCTTTAAGACGAAGCATCTTGCTGTAGGGTGACTGACGATGCGGTGATATTTGCAATACTTGGGATCATCCACCTCTTTTAGATCTTTCACCGCGTCGCTGAGATTCAATGATTCCATCATAGGCCCTTTCTCTACAGCCTAGAGATCCTATAAGCTTTCGGGGCTCTGTAGAGATGGGAGCGGATTCAGTGAAATAGGAGGCTCAAGTGGTTCATCCGCTTATTCAAGGGATATTCTAAGAGGAAAGTACGCTATTCGTCGGTGAGGGATCTATGGTAGCTCGTCTATCTCTTAGCATCGATGGCAGGCCTACTTTTACAGCTTGAGACTTCCTTTGCCTTTGAAAGGTTGGAATCCAGGAATCGTGGACTAGAGCCCTTATTCTAGGTCGATGTGCCACCAATACATTCTACCTTTGAAATCTGGCTTTACCTGGGCCGCTTCTCGACCGAGATCCCTTCGATGGATGTCACCGTGCTTGTCTCTTCTCAACTGGATTTGGCTTCTATTTAAGACTTTTTGAATATTGAATCTAACTACTAGCATCGGTCCCGGCAAAGACCCCTCTTTCGTTCGAGCAAAGGGCGCCTAACCTGAAAGAGGAAATAGGGGTTTTCCTCGATGCGAAAGAGCTAGATCAGTAGTTTATCTGGGACGAATTCCTACTTACTTTTCTTAGTAATGGTAACGAAGGTATGCCAAGGGAAGCTCGGGCCAACCTATGTCTCAGTAGCTGCCCGAGAAAGGACCACTCAATCCAGACAGGTTCTCGCAACTGCCTTTCAAACAGGACCTCGAGAGGCAAGCCATGGAAGTACCGCTAGGTAGGGAGCGAGCTCCTACTTCATTGGATGTCTGATGAAAATGGGGGCTTCCAACTGAGATTCATGAAGAGAAGAGAGGACCCGACGTCACAACCTGTGTCGAGCCTATGAAAGAGTATGCCCGAGTGGAACTGAGAAGATCAAATGACCCGACAGAGCAGGAAGTGACCAAGTGCAGTTGACTACAGAACCTGCCCTTTACCGTCGTTGCTAAAGCAAACAGCCAAAGCTTTCCTGTTGATTTCGCAGGCAGCCGATTTTTCATGCTTTGGTCTCATTATCTCACCTAGCGAGACCGCCCCACCACAGAGAGCTAGGCCTGGGTGCAAGTCAACATATTAGAATATCAGACTGATGTGGCATTCCCGACTTGAAAAGGGTTGGTAGACTTCAAGCTGGGTCAGCTAGACCTAAGTAAGTAGGCATCGAAGGAGGATTGTAGTAAGGAGTTTTGCGATTTGACTACTTTTTAGTTGAAGAACCTAGTGAGCCAATTCCTACTCCTTCGGAGTCTTCTGTGGAGCTTTCTTCTCTGATGCAATTCCGAGTGGAAGAACTTCTGACTTCCCCCAAAGAGCTTAATAGCTCTGAGTGAAGCTCCTGAGTTTCCATTAGCCCCTTTTCTAATTGAAGGAAGAAAGCTATTGAGCCAATCATTCAATAAAGAAAATAAGTAAAGAAAAAGAAAGGTGAACAAGAAGGGAATAAGCTCTCAAGCCTCGGAGGAGAGCAATCTCTTGTGGAAAAAAGGCAATTGCCTGGCAAGATCCGACTAAGCCAATCTTGATTCTCTCTGAATGCTTCAAAGAAGAAGAGTCAGCCGGGAATCCAATTTATGCGCTTGTCTTCCTTGCTGGATGTGGAACTGTAATTCATCCTCAACTGGATAGAAGAACTTCGCCTTTCTTCTTCTTCCTGAAATGAAATGAAGAGAAAGAAGGTGCCCGGCCTAAAAGACTGGTGGAAAAAGCTCTTTTTGTTGGTCAAGACCTTTTGTTGAACTAAGTAAGTCTGTTTTCTAAAAGAAGTAGTTTTCCTCTCATGGATTTCTTCCCGTTCAAGCCAGAAAAGCCCCGTAGCTATAGCTATCCAAGAGTGAAAGTGAAATTCAAGCGGGCGCGGATGCCATCGAATGGGCTCTTTGCCACAGAATGTGATGTCTTAGAATCTCCTTCCTTGAAAGCTTCAGTTTTTCAGTTCAGAATCCGATGTGAGGAAAAGAATCCTAGGTCAAGGCAGTAGCACGGTACGGGATCAGTCCCTTGTTCTCAGTGCAACGTGTGAAATGACTTAGTCAAGAGATCGATCTTAGGATACCGGCAAAGGAAGAAGGTGGATACTACTTTGATTCCGATTCGGGCGGAGGAAGACTGATTTAGAGGGGTAGGCATTCCCGTCCGCCCTTACACAGGGCCCCCCCAAGAAAAAAGAAATGCGGTACCGGCTGTGATCACACGCTGGACACAAATCCTTCATTCTTATGCTTCAGCTTAAACGGGACAAAAGTAGCTATCTGGCACACTAGGGAGTCCTCAAAGTATGAGTCCATACACTTGCTAGCTAAGACTGGATCGTCAAAGACCGGATTCCTTTTCTTAATACCTTCCTTATCTCTCCTAAGGGTCTTGCCCTAGGCATAACCTATATACAAAGAGTTCCAACTATCGAATCAAAGCAAAGAGGAACCTTTCCCCAGTTGACGAGAGAAAGAAAGGAAATGAGCCCATTGATTCACCTATCTGAAGCTGAAGGAATGAAAGCATTAGAGTCTTGATCCCCTGCTTAACCTGAAATGAAACCTCTCAAGCCAGGGAAAGATTGACCATCGGGTTCATTTCCGAGTCAGGACAGAAAGAGGCCAAGAGTGACTACTCGATAGAAAAGGGGCTGCCCCTATGAATAAGGGAAGTGACTAGCCTTCTTTCTTAGGCCAAGGAAGGAAAGCACAGTAGAACTAGCGTAGCGGGACATGACAGCGGTTGGGGAGAAGGAAAAGCTATCAGACATCAATCCAATGAACAGACAAAGCGGCTTGGCCGAAGGGTCAGGAAGAGAGAACGACTATACTTTCTGAGTTAGAACATTAGGAACCTTACACCCAAGAAAGCAGCCAAAACAGTAGAGAAGATCAGAGACGGGTTTAGCGAGAAAATTAGCTCACACCTATCTTTGATGAAAGAAGCCGCAAGTTTAGGTAGAAAGAACAGCCAGTGTCAGAGAGATGACTTCTGTTGAACTCTTCCTTTACATGAAGGGAATGAATGCCTTAATGGAAATGGAATGGAATCCGGGATCCAAGTAGATTAGGTTAAGGCAAGTATGAGTTCAACCCTTTTCTCATCGGGCCAGGATCGATAGCCGTTCGACCTGAGGAAAGTGCGGTCAGATTCAGAATCCCCAATGTCTTGGTCTTTACCTTCGCTTCGAGGGACAAGCACCGCATCTAGGTAAGCGGCATCTAATTGAATTGATTCACCGGATCTTCCATCTACGAAAATGGAAGAGATGTCTGTTAAGGTCGGCTTCATGAAAGCAAGAAAGGAAGCAAGTTTAGCGAACATAGAGATGGAAAGAGATGGATTTTGCCCAGCTGTTGTCAGATCAATTCCCATTCATTCTTTAATGGAATAGGGAACGGGCAGAGCTGCGGCTATCAGGAATGGGCGATAGCCTATGACTAAAAGCGCCGACTATCTATGAATGACCAGGATCGGAATGCCAATCGACGAGATGAGCCTACGAAAGATTTAAAGTTCAGACTATGATGACTGGCATCCTCACTTACGCAACGAAATTGAGTTGATGGAGTAGCCAGTGCCCTTGAGTTATTCTCTTCGGTATCGCCTTCTCTCATCGTTAAAGGCGCCGCAAGGCACTCGACTAGAAGGAGTGGATGTTAGGCACGCAGGGAAGACTCTGACTATGCGCTGGCACTAGCCCTGGGCATGGATTCTTCTTTGATTGAAGGAACGGGACAGAAGAGAACCAGAACCATATCCTTCACACATTCAGTCTGATCTTATCTGCGCTATTGCCCGATCATAGCTGTACTGTATTAGATTAGTTATCCGTCTCCCCTGCCCTGTTAGAACAGTCTGGTCTGTAACAACACAACCTGAAAGGAAGCCATTCCTAATAGGAAGTTTCTAGCCGTCTTTCTTGAGGAGCGAGAAAAGAGAGGAAATGGACTATCTGGTTTGGCCACTACATTTTATGAAAAAGGTAGAGATGAATCCCCAAGAGCAGAAAGATCAGAAGGAAGTAGGCTCTTAGATAGGGCATTCCCGCTTAGCCCCTGGCTTACCTAAACCGCTGTTAGCATGTTAGCACGAGAGTGGATCGGGGAATCGAAAATGCTTCTTTGATTGTTGAGTAAGGAAGCGTAGCAGGGGAAGGGGATAGCACCGGTCTTGACTCTAATACTATTCTTCTTTGAGTAGATGTCGGCATAACCACTGCTATTTCATCTGCAGCTCTTACCGTTGAAGGAATAAGTATTGCTTTGGCTTGATTGCTTTCACCAGGTCTAGCTAGGCTGGGAGTCGATTAGCCCGAGTTGTGTTAAGATAAGTGGCACTTGAATTGGAAGTAGCCATCGGCCAGGTCTTGGATAGATCTCAAGCGGGCTTGAACTGCTTTATTCGGTCTTCAGCTGGCCTACGAGGCTGCTGAAAGAGAAGAAAAGGAAAGGTGGTACTAAAAAGGGACTGCTACCAATTAGGCTAGAAAGAAGACAGTAAGCGCCGGGTAAAGTGACTTACTTGAATGGTGAGCTATCCTATAAGACTAAGAAGCGGGGAGAGAGAAGGATAACCTCTTTGAAAAGGACAGAGCCGCTTGGCCGCTACTTACACATCTGGAGTTCCGGATTGAACTAGGGAACGGAATTCAAGGGCAACGAAGGCCCTTAGATAGGACTTCATCTATGAATAGAAGAGATTTTCTTTCTAGTAGAGCTCATTACGACCATCATAACCTAACTCCAGGACTGCTACGGGCACTGATCCTTCTATTCAAAGTTTCCTTTCTCCTCTTGAATGTAGTTTGTCCTACAGCTCGCTAAAGTGAAGGTTATTCAGCAGTGTAAGCAAGTCACTCTTAACCCTATAGTGAATTCAGATATGCTGCGCTAGGAGCTAATGAAAGTCATCTAGCTCATCTAACTCAATAGGCTACTGGTGCTTATTATGTTCCCAATCTATGAAAGAAGAGTTGAATTCCCCGGAAGAAGATTCGCCGAACGGAGAATAAGCTGTAAATCTTAGTTCTCGAAAGCGAGTGAATCAGTCTTCCTTATAGCTCTTTCCTCCCTTTGCTTTGGTTGTGTTTAACCGCGGTTAAACACAAAGAAAGGGTTGTTTAGCTAATAGTAATAGTTCGAGCGGGTAGCAGTCTGAAAGCGAACGAGCTAACTAATATATAAGTATATAGAGCTGAGCGAGTAAGCAAGAAGAATATATTGACCGTACAGGCATTTCCCCTTCTTTCATCACCATTGAAAGCGCTTTGTCCCGCCTATCAGAAAGGCCCCCACCCATCTCTCTGACTTCGGAGAGCCGCTAAATAATGAGGTTCGGCATCTGCTTGAGCAGGAAGAAGAAAGGTTTGATCCGCTCGGTTTAGATAATTTCCATGGGCCAATAAGACGGTGTCTAGGATGGCAGCCAACTATCTTTCCGTAGGGATTATCATTTCCAGTCTGGCTCTCGAAGACTCAATATCAGAGGAAGGTTTTTTGCAAATTAGTCCCGCATTAGTATCTGAATTAGTCGAATAAAATTATAATATAATAGAGTAAGGTTCGAGGCTCACTATCATAGGCGGATATAAAGTCCTATCTTGTAGTTACAGATGAAATAGATTTATCTTTCTCTTTGAGATCCAGTAGATGTTGAAGGTGCAGTTGGCTTCCATCGAGTAGCTTTTGTTCTCTATTGTATTCCGTTTGCCCTCCCATCCTTGTGTTGGCTTCGATTCCAGTGATCAAGCGAGCAAGCAAGTCAGAAATTCTTTTCGTTGAGATAGGAACAAAACTGATTTGGTTCAAAGAATTTCAACGCCAAGGTTCATTTTTTAATGAGCCCTAAGTCTCGCATGAAGAATTCTTGTTGCAGCTTTATGATGAGAGCTTGAATGATAAAATTGGACGAAACAAAAAGTGGAAGCTTATTATAAAGAAAAGGGGCTTGAACTCTCAGCTGATTCAACTCAAGCTTTTAGCTCTTCTTCTTACTCTACTCTTCCTGACGCAACTCAGTGTCTTAAAGAAGCTTCTTTACCGGCAAGGGTCGGGATCAACTACTCTGCCATTCCTTTATTGACTGGTCTAATGAAAGAAAGTTTTTTTAGCATCTTTTAAATCGTAAATAAAATGAACCGAAACTTTTTAGCATTCGGAATGCTCTTATGTGTAGGATTCAATTCCAGTATAAAGAGCTTCTTCAATAATTCCAATTCCTGGAAAGCCTAGAAGTACTCTTCCTCTGGTGGACCCAGACTCTCCCTTATTAGGCTTCTGAGTTCATACCAGATCCATGCCTATCTACACTGATAATTCATGAATCAATCCCAATCTCTGAGTTAACAAGGACAAGTATGGATGGATTTTGCTATGGAGTTAAAAGAGAGACACAAGCATCCTTATCTTATAGAGGGGCTGAACAAGTCTACCTCCCTTTACAAAAACTGTGGAATCCAGTGGCAGGGTACTTTATTCCGATATCTCCCCCCGAGGGTGAGTTAGACTTCCCTATCCTTAAGGATAAAATAAGATCTCTTGCTTTGCCCACAAGCCCTACTAGCGTAGCAAGTCTGGTCGCTGGTGTGTTGTTCGTTCTAGCGATAGGCTCCAAGCGCGATTCTGATTCTAAATTCGGTTTTCTGTTCTGGAATGAATCTGTTCTAAAGAAAGACCTGCCTATACTGAAGAGGGGCTGGTTCACGGTAATGAATGGTGGTATCGGTCGGGGCAAGCACAGCACTCGTTCCCGCAGCCCTTGTTGCAGCTGATAGACTCAAAAGTAAGTGGGGCTACCCCTACCCTAAGATAAGACGGTTCCCGCCCTCAGGTCAGGGAATAGAGCTAACTGCATCGGAAAAAATAGCAATTCCTAGTCCGAATCCTGGACCTGGTTCACGCTTGAAAGCAGCAATTCTTCTTCCAATTTCGTACATCAAATTGTGTATATAAAGAAGAGTTCGTCCTTCTTCAAAGAGATAAAGTCACGCGGCCCCTCAAGATAGAGGCTTCAGTCATCGTTAGAATCCCGGGGCGGGCCAAATTACATAAAGAAAGGAGACTTATTTCAAAGTGGTTCAGGTAGCTCAGCTGGACTGAAAATCCTTGTGTGGTTCGAATCCACATCCACTTCACAGCAAAGAAAGAGAAT